AGAAATTGAAATGGGGCGTGGCCAAGTGGTAAGGCAACGGGTTTTGGTCCCGCTATTCGGAGGTTCGAGTCCTTCCGTCCCAGCGCATATCCATTTTTTTATGCTCTATTATTCCCATAGAAAAAAGTAGGGGGAGTGGATAGGGGTTAATCCATATTAATATTAATTTAAATATCTGTCTCTGTTCGAATCTCATTAACGAATGATCAAGTTCCACAGCATATTTCTATATGCTATGGAGCCAATGTTTTTCTTTGAATCTCATTTTATTTAGGTATTTCGTGTTTGGCTCTAATGAAAAATTGGAAATATATATAACGATTGAGGCAGAGATGATTTATCCTATCGCTTTTATTTTGTTCACTTTATGACAAGAGTCGATTATTGAAATATTACTCAATCCCATGTGAAACAAAATACATACCATATATAATGAGGAAATATATAGCTTATATGGTATGTATCGTTCTATTTCAATGACAATAATTTTTGGGTTTTTGTGAAAAAGATTTGTGATCCCTTAAATTCTGAAATTATTTCAATTCAATGTTATAGAATATCTATAACAGTGACAACTGTTCAGTTTATCTGATAGATACGAAAACCCCTTCCTATTTTTTTCGATTTTGATTTTCGTAATCAGATAAAAAGAATAAAGATTCAAATCTTAACTTACATCATTTTTTTATACATCTCATGAAAAAAATTGGATTTCTTTCTTCTTTTCTTTGATCTATTTATCTATTTTAAATTAAATCAGTGATGAGTCAATTAAAAAAGAACGACTGATCTTCCTATGAAGATCAAACGTGATGCTTATTGTCCAATTTTCTTCAAATTTAATCAAACAAATTAAATTAAATAATGATGTCTAAATAGGAAACTTTTTCAATTTCAATTAGAAATATTTTTAATAATTCCTTGTAAGTGGAATGTACTCAAAAAGTAGGAAATCATTTAATCAATCCTATTGAGTCGCTTGAAGGTGCAGATTCAAAAAGTGATTCGTTTATATATTTCTTTCTATTATCTAGAATTCTATATATTATTTATATATTTATGTATATTAAAGATGCTGTCTTGCTAAGACTTTTTCATAAAAATTGTTCCATATATCATATATTGTTTCACATATCATATATAGAAGAAAAAGTATAGATTACGATGTCTATGTACAGCTGAACCAATGACTATTCATGATTCCATAATTGAATCAATTCCATACCGGTTCCAAATTAGAGGAATGTTATGGTAAAACTTCGTTTGAAACGATGTGGTAGAAAGCAACGTGCGACTTGAAGGACAGATCCGTTGTGGATTTTGACATCCACCATTTTCCATTTATCTAGGAATGAGGGTGCTCTTGGCTCGACATTGTTTGTTCTGTTACACTCGAACCCTTCGTTTTTTGTTGGGTTGTAAATAGTCCACGATGGAGCTCGAGTAGAAAGGATTAGTTCATTTCTCGGGGGCAAGGATCTAGGGTTAATGCCAATCAACCAATTGGAACAACTTCGTAAACGTATCTTCCATATATAATATATAAATCGAAAGGATCCAATTCGAGCAAGTTTCCAATTCAAAACAAAACTTGTCGAAATTGATGAAATTTTTTCGATTCAAAGTGTATCACGCGGGAATCCACTGTCCATAGGATTCTTTGATAGAAAGAAATCAAAAGGGGTATGTTGCTACCATTTTGAAAGGATTAAGAAGCACCGAAGTAATGTCTAAACCCAATGATTTAAAATAAGGATAAGGGATCTAAGAACAAGGAAACACCATTTTAACGGTCTCGATAGTCTCAATAACTGGATCAGACTAAAGAATCCAAATAGAATTTTAAACGAGACAAACAAATGGGAGTAAAGACCACTCAATAAATAGAAATGAAATTGACTAAAGATTTTTCCTTTGAGCTATTTGAGAGTTATCCAACTTGAGTTATGAGTACGAATGGTTTCTTTTTCATTTTCAAGAAGAAAAAAAGACTGAAATCATAGTCTAATTGATTTTATAGGCCTATTTGTCTTGTCATTTAATTTATAAAAATTGTATACATAGACAAAACTTCGAATCAAATCATTTTTTCTCGAGCCGTACGAGGAGAAAACTTCCTATACGGTTCTAGGGGGGGTATTGTTTATCTACATCTATCCCAATGAGCCGTCTATCGAATCGTTGCAATTGATGTTCGATCCCGAAGAGAAGGAAAAGATCTTAGAAAGGTGGGCTTTTATGATCCAATGAAGAATCAAACTTATTTAAATGTTCCTCTTATTCTATATTTCCTTGAAAAGGGTGCTCAACCCACAGGAACTGTTCAGAATCTTTTAAAGAAAGCGGAAGTTTTTAAGGAACTTCCCTTTAATCAAATGAAATTCAATTAAAGAAATACCAAGGGGGGGGGTAGCGACTTGTATATAACTTTGTATAATTTTTCTCTACTTGTTTTTTTTGATTTCCCTCCCCCCCTTTTTTTTATGCTGTATTCGTATCT